GTTCATGTAGCTTAATACTAAAGCAAAGCACTGAAAATGCTTAGATGAGTTGTCATGACTCCATAAACACTTAAAGGTTTGGTCCCAGCCTTCCTATTAGTTGTTAGCAAAATTACACATGCAAGTATCCGCATTCCTGTGAGAATACCCTCGTAAATCATATATGATTAAAAGGAGTAGGTATCAAGCACACTCTTATTGAGTAGCTTATGACACCTTGCTTAGCCACACCCCCACGGGTAACAGCAGTGATAAAAATTAAGCAATAAACGAAAGTTTGACTAAGTTATGCTAACACAGGGTTGGTAAATTTCGTGCCAGCCACCGCGGTCATACGATTAACCCAAATTAATAGGCAACGGCGTAAAGCGTGTTAAAGAATTCTACACACAAATAAAGATAAAACTTAACTAGGCTGTAGAAAGCAACAGTTAAAACTAAAATAAACTACGAAAGTGACTTTATCATAACTGATCACACGATAGCTAAGACCCAAACTGGGATTAGATACCCCACTATGCTTAGCCCTAAACTTAGGTATTTAGTCTAACAAAAATACCCGCCAGAGAACTACTAGCAATAGCTTAAAACTCAAAGGACTTGGCGGTGCTTTATATCCCTCTAGAGGAGCCTGTTCTGTAATCGATAAACCCCGATAAACCTCACCACCCCTTGCTAATTCAGCTTATATACCGCCATCTTCAGCAAACCCTAAAAAGGTATAATAGTAAGCACAAGTATAGGACATAAAAACGTTAGGTCAAGGTGTAGCTTATGGGGTGGGAAGAAATGGGCTACATTTTCTATTAATTAGAACATTCACGAAAGTTATTATGAAACTAATAACTAAAGGAGGATTTAGTAGTAAGTTAAGAATAGAGTGCTTAACTGAATTAGGCCATGAAGCACGCACACACCGCCCGTCACCCTCTTCAAGTACTTAGACTGTAAACAATCTATAAAATTTCAAGTCACCCAGTATTAGAAGAGATAAGTCGTAACAAGGTAAGCATACTGGAAAGTGTGCTTGGACGAATCAAAGTGTAGCTTAAACAAAGCATCTGGTTTACACCCAGAAGATTTCATTAAAAATGACCACTTTGAACTAAAGCTAGCCCAAACAATAAATTACTTATCCAAATATTAAACAACCTTAAACTAAAACATTCATCTACTAAAGTATAGGAGATAGAAATTTTAACTTGGCGCTATAGAGAAAGTACCGTAAGGGAATGAGTGAAAGAAACAATTAAAAGTACAAAACAGCAAAGATTAACCCTTGTACCTTTTGCATAATGACTTAACTAGAAAATCTTTAGCAAAGAGATCTTAAGTTAAACACCCCGAAACCAGACGAGCTATCCATGAACAGCCCAAAGAGAGCAAACTCGTCTATGTAGCAAAATAGTGAGAAGATTTATGGATAGAGGTGAAAAGCCTACCGAGCCTGGTGATAGCTGGTTATCCAGACAAGAATTTTAGTTCAACTTTAAATTTACTACTAAAATATAAAATTATACCGTAAATTTAACTGTTAATCTAAAGGGGTACAGCCCTTTAGACTAAGGATACAACCTTAATTAGAGAGTAAACAATATCAATAACCATAGTTGGCCTAAAAGCAGCCATCAATTAAGAAAGCGTTCAAGCTCAACAACAATCAACCCCTTAATCCAAATATTAATTGTTAGCTCCTAACCTACTACTGGATTAATCTATTAATTAATAGAAGTAATACTGTTAATATGAGTAACAAGATTTATATCTCCTAGCACAAGCTTATATCAGACCAAATAATAACTGATAGTTAACAGCCAAATAAATATAGACTCACATAAATCATTTATTAGCCCACTGTTAACCCAACACAGGCGTGCATAAAGGAAAGATTAAAAGAAATAAAAGGAACTCGGCAAACACAAACCCCGCCTGTTTACCAAAAACATCACCTCTAGCATCACCAGTATTAGAGGCACTGCCTGCCCAGTGACAACTGTTAAACGGCCGCGGTATCCTGACCGTGCAAAGGTAGCATAATCATTTGTTCCTTAAATAGGGACTTGTATGAATGGCCACACGAGGGTTTAACTGTCTCTTATTTCTAATCAGTGAAATTGACCTTTCCGTGAAGAGGCGGAAATACTCCAATAAGACGAGAAGACCCTATGGAGCTTTAATTGACCTAACCCAACAGAATAATATTCGACTCCACTAAGGACTAACTAATATTCTAACTGGGTTATAAATTTCGGTTGGGGTGACCTCGGAGTACAAAATAACCTCCGAGATCTATCTACTAAGACTAACAAGTCGAAGTAAAACTTTATAATTGATCCAGTCTTACTGATCAACGGAACAAGTTACCCTAGGGATAACAGCGCAATCCTATTCTAGAGTCCCTATCGACAATAGGGTTTACGACCTCGATGTTGGATCAGGACATCCTAATGGTGCAGCAGCTATTAATGGTTCGTTTGTTCAACGATTAAAGTCCTACGTGATCTGAGTTCAGACCGGAGTAATCCAGGTCGGTTTCTATCTATTAAACATTTTTCCCAGTACGAAAGGACAAGAAAAATAGGGCCTACTCTTTAACGAGCGCCCTCAAGTAAATAAATGATATCATCTTAATTTAACTAACTTATTACCAAACTCCCCTTAGACCAAGGTTTCGTTAGAGTGGCAGAGCCCGGTAATTGCGTAAAACTTAAACCTTTATAACCAGAGGTTCAATTCCTCTCTCTAACAACATGTTCTTAGTTAATCTCCTAACAATAATCGTCCCAGTACTTCTCGCCGTAGCATTCCTTACTCTAATCGAACGAAAAGTTCTTGGATATATGCAATTACGAAAAGGCCCAAACGTTGTAGGACCCTACGGTCTTCTCCAACCCATTGCCGATGCCGTCAAATTATTTATCAAAGAACCCCTACGCCCTCTGACCTCATCTATCTCAATATTCATTATAGCACCCATCCTAGCCCTAACTCTAGCCTTAACTATATGAATTCCTCTACCAATACCATACCCACTCATCAATATAAACCTAGGAGTCCTATTTATACTAGCCGTATCTAGCCTATCAGTCTACTCCATCCTATGATCAGGCTGAGCATCAAACTCAAAATACGCCCTAATCGGAGCCTTACGAGCCGTAGCCCAAACTATTTCATACGAAGTTACTCTAGCTATCATCTTACTATCAATTCTGCTAATAAATGGCTCATTTACCCTAAGTACCCTTATTATTACCCAAGAATATTCCTGACTCCTAATATCTACATGACCATTAGCCATAATATGATTTATCTCTACCCTCGCAGAAACAAACCGAGCTCCATTTGATCTAACTGAAGGGGAATCAGAACTAGTTTCAGGCTTCAACGTCGAATATGCCGCAGGGCCATTCGCATTATTTTTCCTAGCAGAATACGCCAACATTATTATAATAAATATCCTCACAACAATTCTATTCTTAGGCGCATTCCACTCTATTCACCTACCAGAACTTTATTCCATTAACTTCACAGTCAAAGCCCTACTTTTAACCATCTCTTTCTTATGAGTCCGAGCATCATACCCTCGATTCCGATATGACCAACTAATACATCTTCTATGAAAAAACTTTTTACCTCTCACACTAGCACTATGCATATGACATGTATCACTACCAATCTTTACATCAAGCATTCCACCCCTAACATAAGAAATATGTCTGACAAAAGAGTTACTTTGATAGAGTAAATAATAGAGGTTTAAGCCCTCTTATTTCTAGAATTATAGGAATCGAACCTAATCTTGAGAAATCAAAACTCTCCGTGCTACCATATTACACTACACTCTAAGTAAGGTAAGCTAAATTAAGCTATTGGGCCCATACCCCGAAAATGTCGGTTAATACCTTCCCTTACTGATAAATCCCTTAATCCTAAGTATCATCCTATTCACCATTATAACAGGTACCATAATCGTACTTATAAGTTCACACTGATTCATAATCTGAATTGGATTTGAAATAAATATATTAGCTGTCATCCCAATACTAATAAAAAACTATAGCCCACGCTCAATAGAAGCTTCCACCAAATATTTTATAACCCAAGCAACCGCATCAATGATTTTAATACTAGCAATTATTATAAATTTAATACACTCAGGTCAATGAACTATCACTAACATTACAAACCCTACAGCATCAATCCTAATAACAATAGCCCTAGTAATAAAACTAGGCTTATCCCCATTTCACTTCTGAGTACCAGAAGTTACACAAGGAGTCTCACTGACATCGGGCATGATTTTGCTAACATGACAAAAAATTGCCCCCCTATCAGTCCTCTACCAAATTTTCTCCTCTATCAACCTAGACATACTACTCTCCATATCCCTATTATCAATTATAGTAGGGGGCTGAGGTGGACTTAACCAAACACAACTACGAAAAATTATAGCATACTCCTCCATTGCACACATAGGATGAATGACAGCCATCATAATCTACGAACCCACAATCATGCTACTAAACCTAATTGTGTATATCACAATAACAATTTCAACCTTCATATTATTCATCCTTTCTTCCTCAACCACCACACTATCATTATCCCACACATGGAACAAAACACCACTAATCGCAACACTTATCTTAACCATTATATTATCCCTAGGAGGATTACCACCACTAACAGGCTTTCTACCTAAATGAATCATTATCCAAGAACTTACAAAAAATAACAGCATTATTCTACCTACAACAATAGCAATTCTTTCATTACTAAACCTATTCTTCTATATACGACTATCATATTCAACTTCCCTGACGATATTCCCAACAACAAACAACAACAAAATAAAATGACAATTTGAGAATACAAAACAAATCCCGCTTATAGCCCCGCTAATCACAATCTCAACACTAACATTACCACTAGCACCCCTTTTAGTCACACTAAACTAGGAATTTAGGTTAAACAGACCAAGGGCCTTCAAAGCCCTAAGCAAGTATAATTTACTTAATTCCTGTCTTCCTAAGGATTGCAAGACTCTATCCTACATCAATTGAATGCAAATCAACTACTTTAATTAAGCTAAATCCTTATCTAGATTGGTGGGCTTTCATCCCACGAAATTTTAGTTAACAGCTAAATACCCTAAACAACTGGCTTCAATCTACTTCTCCCGCCTTGAAAAAAAAAGAAGGCGGGAGAAGCCCCGGCAGAATTGAAGCTGCTTCTTTGAATTTGCAATTCAATATGATAATTCACTACAGGGCTATGGTAAAAAGAGGTTTCACCTCTGTCTTTAGATTTACAGTCTAATGCTTATTCTCAGCCATTTTACCTATGTTCGTAACCCGTTGATTATTTTCTACCAACCACAAAGACATCGGAACTCTGTATATAGTATTCGGAGCTTGAGCCGGGATAGTAGGAACAGCCCTAAGCATTCTAATTCGTGCTGAATTAGGCCAACCAGGTGCTCTACTAGGCGATGACCAAATCTATAATGTTATTGTAACTGCCCACGCATTCGTTATAATTTTCTTTATAGTTATACCAATTATGCTAGGAGGGTTTGGAAACTGACTAATTCCTTTAATAATTGGTGCACAGACACCAGATATAGCATTCCCACGAATAAACAATATAAGCTTCTGACTACTTCCCCCATCTTTTCTCTTATTATTAGCCTCATCAACCGTCGAAGCAGGGGCAGGGACTGGTTGAACTGTCTACCCCCCACTAGCCGGGAATCTAGCCCACGCAGGAGCATCCGTTGACCTGGCAATCTTTTCTCTTCATCTAGCAGGTGTCTCATCAATCCTAGGCTCAATCAATTTTATTACTACAATTATTAACATAAAACCTCCCGCTATGTCCCAATATCAAACACCACTATTCGTATGATCAGTTTTAATTACAGCAGTTCTATTACTTCTCTCACTCCCAGTTCTTGCAGCTGGCATTACTATGCTATTAACAGACCGTAATCTTAATACTACTTTCTTTGACCCCGCCGGAGGTGGAGACCCAATTCTTTATCAGCATCTTTTCTGATTCTTCGGCCACCCTGAAGTTTATATTCTTATTCTCCCAGGCTTTGGAATAATCTCACACATTGTCACCTACTACTCAGGTAAAAAAGAACCATTTGGTTATATAGGAATGGTATGAGCTATAATATCAATTGGCTTCCTTGGTTTTATCGTTTGAGCTCACCACATGTTTACAGTCGGTCTTGATGTAGACACCCGAGCATATTTCACATCAGCAACTATAATTATTGCTATTCCCACAGGAGTAAAAGTTTTCAGTTGACTAGCCACCCTACATGGAGGTAATATCAAATGATCCCCTGCCATACTATGAGCATTAGGTTTCATTTTCCTATTTACAGTAGGAGGCCTAACAGGAATTGTATTAGCCAATTCATCATTAGATATTGTTCTCCACGACACCTACTACGTAGTAGCCCACTTCCATTATGTATTATCTATAGGGGCTGTGTTTGCAATTATCGCAGGATTTGTTCACTGATTCCCCCTATTCACAGGATATACACTAAGTTCTACCTGAGCTAAAATTCACTTCGCAATCATATTTGTGGGTGTTAATATGACTTTTTTCCCCCAACATTTCCTTGGGTTATCAGGAATACCTCGACGCTACTCCGACTACCCAGATGCCTACACAACATGAAATACAGTCTCATCTATAGGGTCATTCATTTCACTAACAGCTGTTGTAGTAATAGTATTTATAATCTGAGAAGCCTTCGCATCAAAACGAGAAGTCACATCAGTTGAATTAACAACTACAAACATTGAATGACTTTACGGATGTCCTCCCCCATACCACACATTCGAAGAACCCGTATACGTAAACTCTAAATAACTAAGAAAGGAAGGAATCGAACCCCCTAAAATTGGTTTCAAGCCAACCCCATAACCATTATGACTTTCTCAATAATGAGGTATTAGTAAAACATTACATGACTTTGTCAAAGTCAAGTTACAAGTGAAAATCTTGTATACCTCTATGGCATATCCTTTCCAAATAGGCCTACAAGACGCAACATCACCTATTATGGAAGAATTAATAAACTTCCATGATCACGCACTCATAATCGTTTTCCTTATTAGTACCTTAGTGTTATACATTATCTCTTCAATACTCACTACAAAATTAACACACACTAATACAATAGACGCCCAAGCAGTAGAGACAATTTGAACTATCCTACCAGCCATTATCTTGATCTTAATTGCACTTCCATCCCTTCGAATCCTGTATATAATAGACGAAATTAATAATCCAACTCTTACCGTTAAAACAGTAGGTCACCAATGATACTGAAGCTACGAATACACCGACTACGACGAACTAAACTTTGATTCATACATAATCCCAACTGCCGACCTTAAGCCCGGAGACCTCCGACTTCTAGAAGTAGACAACCGAGCAGTACTACCAATAGAAATAACCGTACGAGTTCTAATCACGTCAGAAGATGTTCTCCACTCTTGAGCAGTCCCATCACTAGGACTAAAAACCGATGCTATTCCCGGACGCCTAAACCAAACAACTCTTCTAGCCACTCGACCTGGATTATACTATGGCCAATGCTCTGAAATCTGCGGTTCCAATCATAGTTTTATACCTATCGTTCTTGAACTAGTTCCCCTAAAAGTATTTGAGAAATGATCTTCTTCTATGCTATAATTTCATTAAGAAGCTATTGCAGCGTTAACCTTTTAAGTTAAAGACTGAGAGTATCAACCCTCTCCTTAATGATATGCCACAACTTGACACATCAACATGATTTATTACTATCGTCTCAATAATTATAACTCTATTTATTGTGTTCCAATTAAAAATTTCAAAATACCTTTACCCTATAAACCCCGAACTAAAATCGCTCAAAACCCTAAAACACAACAACCCTTGAGAAACAAAATGAACGAAAATTTATTCGCCTCTTTCGCTACCCCAACAATAATAGGTCTCCCTATTGTTATTCTAATTATCCTCTTCCCTAGCATTATATTCCCAACTCCTAATCGACTGATTAATAACCGATTAGTATCTCTTCAACAATGACTAATCCAACTAACTTCAAAACAAATAATAGCAATTCACAACCAAAAAGGACAGACATGAACTCTTATGTTAATCTCGTTAATCCTATTCATTGGCTCTACTAATCTTCTAGGTCTTTTACCACACTCTTTTACACCTACAACTCAACTTTCAATAAACTTGGGAATAGCTATCCCCTTATGAGCCGGAACAGTAATTACAGGATTCCGATACAAAACAAAAGCGTCTTTAGCCCATTTTCTACCCCAAGGCACTCCACTACCACTAATCCCAATACTTATTATTATCGAAACTATTAGTCTTTTTATTCAACCAATAGCATTAGCCGTGCGATTAACTGCAAACATCACAGCCGGCCATCTGCTAATTCATCTAATTGGAGGCGCAACTCTAGTTCTAATAAGCATTAGCCCAATTACAGCATTCATCACTTTCATCATCCTAGTAATACTTACAGTACTTGAATTTGCTGTAGCACTAATTCAAGCTTATGTCTTTACACTCCTAGTAAGCCTTTACTTGCACGATAATACCTAATGACCCACCAAACCCATGCATATCACATAGTAAATCCTAGCCCTTGACCACTGATAGGAGCACTATCAGCCCTATTATTGACCTCAGGCTTAGTCATATGATTCCACTTCAACTCTGCAACTCTAATGTCAATTGGTCTATTAACCAATATCTTAACCATATATCAGTGATGGCGAGATGTTGTCCGTGAAGGTACCTTTCAAGGCCATCATACACCCATTGTCCAAAAAGGCCTTCGATATGGCATGATTCTCTTCATTATTTCTGAAGTTTTTTTCTTCACAGGATTCTTCTGAGCCTTCTACCACTCTAGCCTAGCCCCCACCCACGAACTAGGTGGTTATTGACCACCTGCAGGAATTAGCCCCCTAAACCCATTAGAAGTCCCTCTACTTAACACATCCGTCCTATTAGCTTCCGGAGTATCCATTACATGAGCTCACCACAGCCTTATAGAAGGTAATCGCAAGCACATAATTCAAGCCCTATTTATCACAATTGCACTCGGCGTTTACTTTACAATCCTTCAAGCAGCCGAATATTATGAAGCACCTTTCACTATCTCAGATGGAATTTATGGGTCAACATTTTTTATAGCAACAGGCTTCCATGGCTTCCACGTAATCGTTGGTTCAACATTCCTTATAGTATGTTTCCTACGACAGCTCAAATACCATTTTACATCAAAGCACCATTTTGGATTTGAAGCAGCTGCATGATACTGACACTTTGTAGATGTAGTGTGACTATTCCTTTATGTATCAATCTACTGATGAGGCTCATATTCTTCTAGTATTAATCAGTACAACTGACTTCCAATCAGTTAGTCTCAGTACAAATCTGAGGAAGAATAATTAACATACTATTAGCACTAGTTATTAATACACTCCTAGCTTCAATTCTAGTATTAATCGCATTCTGACTCCCCCAATTAAACATTTATGCAGAAAAAGCAAGTCCATATGAATGTGGTTTTGACCCCATAGGGTCTGCACGTCTGCCTTTTTCCATAAAATTCTTCTTAGTAGCAATCACATTTTTATTATTTGACCTAGAAATCGCTTTACTTCTACCCCTTCCATGAGCATCCCAAACAGAACAACTTAACATTATAATCACCATATCCCTAGCACTAATTACACTCCTAGCAATAAGCCTAGCCTATGAATGAATTCAAAAGGGCCTCGAATGAACTGAATATAGTAATTAGTTTAAATCAAAACAAATGATTTCGACTCATTAGATTGTGATTTACTTCACAATTACTAAATGTCTTTAGTCCACATAAATATTGCACTAGCATTCACAGTAGCACTTCTAGGATTATTAATATACCGCTCACATCTTATATCTTCCCTATTGTGTTTAGAAGGAATAATACTCACATTATTTATTATAGGAACTATTATAATCCTCAATACCCACTTCACATTAGCAAGTATACTCCCAATTATCCTTTTAGTATTCGCTGCCTGCGAAGCAGCAGTAGGCCTCTCCCTCTTAGTAATAGTATCCAACACATACGGGGTCGACTACGTACAAAACCTAAACCTTCTCCAATGTTAAAAATTATTATACCTACTGTAATACTAATTCCCCTCACTTGATTGTCAAACAAAAAAACTATATGAATTAACACAACTACTTATGCAATATTAATTTGTCTGACAACCCTCCCTTTGTTTAATCAACCCAACGACAATAATATTTACTTTTCCCCAACTTTTTTCTCTGACTCCCTATCCGCACCACTCCTAGCATTAACAACATGACTACTTCCACTAATACTCATAGCAAGCCAACATCATCTGATGAACGAAACAGACACACGTAAAAAACTTTACATCTCTATACTAATTTTACTCCAAATTTTCTTAATCTTAACCTTCTCCGCCACAGAACTAATTTTATTCTATATCTTATTTGAAGCAACCCTAGTGCCCACGCTAATCATTATTACCCGATGGGGTAATCAAACAGAACGGCTAAACGCTGGACTTTATTTTTTATTCTATACATTAGTCGGGTCTCTTCCACTATTAGTGGCATTAATCTATATTCAAAACTCATCCGGAACACTAAACTTTGCAATTACTCAACTATGAGCCCACAACATTCTAAACTCGTGATCAAATGATTTCCTATGATTAGCATGTATAATAGCATTCTTAGTGAAAATACCCCTATACGGCCTACACCTCTGACTCCCTAAGGCACACGTTGAGGCTCCTATCGCTGGATCAATAGTCCTAGCAGCCATTCTACTAAAACTAGGGGGCTACGGTATAATACGAATTACTGTAATCCTAAATCCAATTACAAATACGATAGCCTACCCATTTCTCCTTTTATCTCTATGGGGTATAATTATGACAAGCTCCATCTGTCTTCGACAAACAGACCTCAAATCACTCATTGCCTACTCCTCTGTCAGCCACATAGCCCTAGTAATTGTAGCTATTCTAATCCAAACGCCATGAAGCTATATAGGCGCAACAGCCTTAATAATTGCCCATGGACTTACATCATCCATGTTATTCTGTTTAGCTAACACAAACTACGAACGAGTTCACAGCCGAACTATAATCCTAGCCCGAGGACTTCAAACAATTCTCCCCTTAATAGCATCATGATGATTACTAGCCAGCCTAACAAACCTTGCTTTGCCTCCTACAATTAATCTCATCGGAGAACTATTTGTTATACTATCATCTTATTCATGGTCCAATATAACTATAATTCTTATAGGAGTAAATGTAGTAATTACAGCACTCTACTCCCTATATATGTTAATCCTCACACAACGAGGCAAATACTCTTTCCACATTAATACAATCAAGCCATCATTCACACGAGAAAATGCTCTCATAGCACTTCACATTATCCCCCTTTTACTCTTATCACTGAACCCAAAATTAATTTTGGGTACTATATACTGTAAATATAGTTTAATAAAAATATTAGATTGTGAATCTAGTGACAGAAGTTAATATCTTCTTATTTACCGAGAAAGATTGCAAGAACTGCTAACTCATGCTACCATATCTAAAAATATGGCTTTCTTACACTTTTAAAGGATGGTAGTTATCCGTTGGTCTTAGGAGCCAAAAAATTGGTGCAACTCCAAATAAAAGTAATAAATCTATATACTTCCGCTCTATTAACCTCTCTATCTATACTTATTTTACCTGTAATTCTATCCCTATCCCCAATCTACAAAACCAACAACTACCCCTATTATGTCAAATCTATCATCTCCTATGCTTTCCTAACAAGCCTCATCCCCACGCTCATTTTCATCAACATAGGACATGAAGAAGTCATTTCAAACTGACACTGAGTAACAATCCAAACAGTAAAACTCTCACTAAGCTTTAAATTAGACTATTTCTCCATAATCTTTATCCCAGTGGCCCTCTTCGTCACATGATCTATTATAGAATTCTCAATATGATATATACACTCAGACCCCAACATAAATCGATTTTTTAAGTATCTACTCATATTCCTTATCACAATAATAATTCTAGTCACAGCCAACAACCTGTTCCAACTCTTCATTGGTTGAGAAGGTGTAGGAATCATATCTTTCTTACTTATTGGATGATGATATGGCCGAGCCGACGCCAACACAGCTGCTTTACAAGCTATCCTATATAACCGTATTGGAGACATTGGCTTTATTCTATCAATAGCTTGATTCCTATTCAACACTAACTCCTGAGAATTTCAACAAATTTTTATACTTGACATACAGCATAATAATTTACCTCTTCTAGGATTATTACTTGCAGCCACGGGCAAGTCTGCTCAATTTGGTCTCCACCCATGACTCCCTTCAGCAATAGAAGGCCCTACTCCAGTATCAGCACTTCTTCATTCAAGTACTATAGTTGTCGCAGGCATTTTCCTACTAATCCGATTCTACCCTTTGCTAGAAAATAATAAAACTATCCAAACACTAATCCTATGCATAGGAGCAATTACTACATTATTTACAGCAATCTGTGCCCTAACTCAAAATGATATTAAAAAGATTGTTGCTTTCTCCACTTCAAGTCAATTAGGACTAATAATAGTTACTATCGGAATTAACCAACCACACTTAGCATTTCTTCACATCTGCACTCACGCATTCTTTAAGGCCATATTATTCATATGCTCCGGTTCTATCATTCACAACCTAAGTGATGAGCAAGATATTCGAAAAATAGGGGGCCTATTTAAAGCACTACCTTTCACCACCACCTCCCTAATTGTTGGCAGCCTGGCACTTACAGGAACCCCCTTCCTTACAGGGTTCTACTCTAAAGACCTAATCATCGAAACCGCCAACACGTCGTATACCAACGCCTGAGCCCTTCTCATTACACTAATTGCAACCTCCCTAACAGCTGTCTATAGCACACGAATTCTCTATTACTCGCTACTAGGACAACCACGATGCTCTACACTAATCTTAATCAACGAGAATAACCCCCTACTAATTAATTCTATTAAACGCCTTCTTATTGGAAGTATTTTCGCCGGCTTCATCATCTCATATAACCTAACACCCATAACCGTTCCACAAATAACCATACCATCCTATCTAAAATTAACCGCCCTCATTATTACACTCACAGGATTTGCTCTAGCCTATGAGCTAAACCTCATTACACAAAACCTTAAATTATCATATCCACATAACTACCACAAATTCTCTAATATATTAGGTTACTTCCCAACCATTATCCACCGACTATTCCCCCTATCAACTTTGTTAATAAGCCAAAAGTTGTCCTCCATATTATTAGATTTAACTTGAATAGAAAACATCCTACCCAAATCAGTTTCCAAATTCCAAGCTCTCTCTTCTATTACAGTATCAAACCAAAAAGGCCTTATTAAACTATACTTCCTATCATTCCTAATTACCTTAACTATCAGTATTCTCCTATTTAATTTCCACGTGTAATCTCTATTACCACAACAATACACGTCACAAGAGATCACCCAGACACAATTACAAGTCAAACCCAAAACCCATAACTGTAAAGAGCAGCAATCCCTATAGCCTCTTCACTAAAAAACCCCGAATCACCAGTATCATAAATTACTCAATCACCTTCACCATTAAAATTTAATACTAATTCTAACTTAATATCTTCTCCGTCCAATAGTAAATACATAATCAACACACTTTCCCCTAATAAGCCTAATAAAAACGTTAATAACACCGTATTATTAGACACTCACACTTCAGGGTACTCCTCCATAGCTATAGCAGTAGTATAACCAAATACAACCAACATACCTCCTAAATAAATTAAAAACACTATTAACCCTAAAAAAGAACCCCCATAATTTAAAACAATACCACACCCAATCCCACCACTAACAATTAACCCAATCCCACCATAAATTGGCGAAGGTTTTGAAGAAAAACCTACAAAACTAACTACAAAAATAGTACTTAAAATAGTAACAATATATGTCATCATAATTTCTACATGGAGTCTAACCATGACTTATGACATGAAAAATCATCGTTGTTATTCAACTACAGAAACATTTAATGACAAACCTACGAAAAACCCACCCATTAATAAAGATTGTGAATAGCTCATTCATCGACCTACCCGCCCCATCCAATATTTCATCTTGATGAAACTTCGGCTCCCTTCTAGGCATCTGCTTAATTATTCAAATCCTTACAGGACTCTTCTTAGCAATACATTATACATCAGACACAATAACTGCTTTCTCATCAGTCACACACATCTGCCGAGACGTAAACTACGGCTGACTAATCCGTTACCTACATGCAAACGGAGCATCAATATTCTTCATCTGTCTATTCCTCCACGTCGGACGAGGCCTCTACTACGGATCCTACATGTACTTAGAAACATGAAACATCGGCGTACTACTATTATTCGCAGTAATAGCCACCGCCTTTATAGGGTATGTCCTTCCATGAGGACAAATGTCATTCTGAGGTGCAACAGTTATTACTAATTTACTATCAGCAATCCCTTACATTGGCTCTGACCTAGTTGAATGAATCTGAGGGGGTTTCTCCGTAGATAAAGCCACCCTAACCCGATTTTTCGCATTCCACTTTATTCTACCCTTCATCATTGCTGCCTTAGCTGGAGTCCACCTCTTGTTCCTTCATGAAACCGGCTCAAACAACCCATCAGGATTATCCTCAGACGCAGACAAAATCCCCTTCCACCCTTACTACACAATCAAAGACATTCTAGGAGTACTTCTTCTCATCCTAGTCCTCACATCCCTAGTCCTATTCTCCCCAGACCTACTAGGAGACCCGGACAACTACACTCCCGCGAATCCCCTTAACACACCACCCCACATTAAACCAGAATGATATTTCCTATTCGCTTATGCCATCCTACGATCTATCCCAAACAAACTAGGAGGCGTACTAGCACTAGTACTCTCAATCCTAGTTCTAGCTGTAGTACCTTTTCTCCACACATCTAAACAACGAAGTATAATATTCCGCCCATTCAGCCAATGCCTCTTCTGAATCCTAGTAGCAGACCTTCTAACACTTACATGAATTGGAGGTCAACCAGTTGAACACCCATTCATCATCATCGGCCAACTAGCATCAATCCTATATTTCCTCCTTATCCTAGTCATTATACCTATCACAAGCCTACTTGAAAATAACCTTCTAAAATGAAGGCCTTTGTAGTATAATAATTATACTGGTCTTGTAAACCAGAGATGGGGACTCAAATCCCCCAAAGACATCAAGGAAGAAGCACCAGCCCCACCATCAGCACCCAAAGCTGATATTCTATCTTAAACTATTCCTTGAAAACCCCTTATTCATAGAATCACAATAATCAAGACAAGTCTTAGTATTAAAATTCACATATCTTTTACTTATCGAACGCATACTCCTACTGCATAATTATACATTATACATTTTATGTATAACGTACATTATATTTTATTCCACATGCATATAAGCATGTACATCTATTGCATAATTATACATTATACATTTTATGTATAACGTACATTATATTTTATTCCACATGCATATAAGCATGTACATCTATTGCATAATTATACATTATACATTTTATGTATAACGTACATTATATTTTATTCCACATGCATATAAGCATGTACATCTATTGCATAATTATACATTATACATTTTATGTATAACGTACATTATATTTTATTCCACATGCATATAAGCATGTACATCTATTGCATAATTATACATTATACATTTTATGTATAACGTACATTATATTTTATTCCACATGCATATAAGCATGTACATAAAATCATTTACAGTACATAATACATTTTATTATTAATCGGACATAGGACATACAGTTATATAAATTCAAGTCCCCACGCATATCACCACCAATGGGTTATCTCTCGTTTACCATCTCACGTGAAATCATCAACCCTTGCGAGCAGTATACCTCTTCTCCGTCCGGGCCCATACAATCTTGGGGGTTTCTATTTCTCACACTATACCTGGCATCTGGTTCTTACTTCAGGACCATCTCACCTAAAATCGCCCACTCTTTCCTCTTAAATAAGACATCTCGATGGACTAATGACTAATCAGCCCATGCTCACACATAACTGTGGTTTCTTGCATTTGGTATCTAATTTTTTTGGGGGGGGAGAGCTTGCTATGATCCAGCTAACATTTAACTTCGCCAAATAAACTGAAGCTGGGCTTATTCTCTATGGGGGCCGAAAAGGTCATGTTATCATGACTATTTCCCTTGCAAGAAGTGAATACGTTTAATGGTTACAGGACATAAATTTAACTAATTATCAGTCAAGGACGGGAAGTGAATTCAGGTAAAAGATAGTTAATGGTCACAGGACATTTCCACCATTTATCCCCCAGGCGCCTATACACGTACACGTACACGTATACGTACACGTATACGTACACGTACACGTACACGTATACGTACACGTACACGTACACGTATACGTACACGTACACGTACACGTACACGTACACGTATACGTACACGTACACGTACACGTACACGTATACGTACACGTATACGTACACGTACACGTACACGTACACGTACACGTACACGTACACGTATACGTACACGTATACGTACACGTATACGTACACGTATACGTACACGTATACGTACACGTACACGTACACGTACGCACACACACACACACACTATATATATATATCCCAAAATTATTTAAGCAAACCCCCCTACCCCCGTTAAGCATTACCATTATTATTTTTTTATCTTGCCAAACCCCTAAAACAAGAAAACAATAATAGTATTATAACTTAACTCATTTCATGAATTTAACCAACTAAATAATCCTACTACAAACGCCCGTTTCTATAAAGATCAATTTTTTTCAACATACAATTTTCTATTAACATGAATAAATTTTAACATAATATTTAGTATTAACACTACCCAAAATACTATAACCCCTACGACTCTATAGAGATTACATATTTAACATAACTC